TCAAAAAGTCTTCTTCTTATTAGCAATAGATTATTACTAATAGAAAATCTAAACAGAAAGTATAAATAAAAAGTATAAAGACTATGAAAGTCTAAATACTATGACTAGAACGCGGTACAAGTAAAAAAAAAAAAAAAGAATTCCTCCAAACCGATCCAAAAAGAATATAAACAAAAAAAGCAAAAGGCTTTACACAATTTTTTTGATCATACATCACTTTCAACAAAAATTTTCTTCTTTTGAAGAACTTGATGTTGATAAATCCGTAGATCTAAAAATTCATTTCGGATAATTGAACCTTTTCAAACTGTTTCTTTTTAAGAACCAAAAAGATTTGTGCTAAAATAACAGATGCCAAAAAGAACAAAAGGCCTTGGACACGTAATGGGTCTTGAAGTACTATTTCCGCATCCCCCTGACCAAATCCACCCACATTGGGATTACTTGTTAATGGTTGATCCAGTTTGATGGATTCGCCTTCTGAAATAAGAAGTTCTGGTCCTGGGGGTATAATATCCGTCACTTGACGTCCCTCTGACGCATCCGTTATGATTATTTCGTATCCCCCTTTTTCTTTTCGTATGATTTTGCTTACTATACCTGTTGCTGTAGCATTATAAACCGTATTGTTACTCTTGCTCCCGTCGGGATAAATCTGACCCCTTCCCCGGTTTCCGCCTACATATATGGGATATTTTAAGAAGTGAACGCCCCTCTTAGTAGCAGGGTCCGGAGAAATAATAGGGAAGGTGATTTCGCTATATTTCTGACCAGGAACAGGGCCTATCACAAGAATATTTTTATTAGTCGGGCGATAACTCTGAAAAAAAAGATTACCTATCTTTTCTTTTATCTCGGGCGAAATACGATCGGGAGGGGCTAATTCAAACCCCTCAGGTAAAATAAGAACAGCCCCCACATTCAAGGCACCTTTTTTACCATTGGCAAGCACTTGTTTCAGTTGCATATCATAAGGAATTCGAACAACTGCTTCAAATACAGTATCCGGAAGTACCGCTTGGGGAACCTCAATACTCACGGGCTTATTGGCTAAATGACAATTGGCGCATACAATACGGCCAGTTGCTTCGCGTGGATTTTCATAACCCTGCTGTGCAAAAATGGGATATGCATTTGAAATAGATGCCCGAGTTATTATATATATGATGAGCGATACGGAAATGGAGCGAGTAATCTCTTCTTTTATCCAAGAGAAGGTCTTTCTAGTTTGCATGGTCCAATCGTTGATCCCCAAAATTTCTACAATAAAATTAGGTGGGTTCCTAGTAAAGTTCCCTATCTACCAAGCTGCTATTTACTAAAAAATTTTTACTAAAATCTAGGAGGAATCCGAATTTCTTGGATGTATAGAGATAAAGAAGTGCATAATATAAAAACAGTAAGATTTTGAATGTTTTACTTATGGACAAAATAACAAACATTCCATTTGGATCAGGGGATCCTTTTTCATTTCAATCACTCATTGAATGATAAATCACTACAAGTGACGGAGATATACGATTTAAATAATAGAAGACCCAATATTTAAAAATCGTATCAACAATGACTGGAAGAATAGAAGCAAGGACAGGTAAAATTTGATCATTATGAGTAAATCCAAAATCTTTGTAGACAGAGCCAATCATTAGTTCCCAACCGCGGGTTGAATGGAATCCTATACATAAGTCGCTTAAAAAAAGAATAGAAAGGGCTTTTATTGTGTCATTTAAGTTATATACGAATTCTTGAACCCAGGAATTAAGAATAATAAGTTTTTCTTTACCTAGAATATAATAACCGCTTAGAATAACGAAACAGATTAGATTTGTGGAGAAGCGCAAAATTGTATGGATACGATCCTCATTGTGTATCTTGATCCATTCGATCGTTTCTTTTTGGATTTCGATACGAAACTTCTGTAGATGTGGTTCCGGGTATTCCTTTACCATTTGGTCCAAGAGGAGGAGTTCTTCTAATTCTATGAATTTTGCTAGAATACTCTTTTCTTGAGTATCAGTGAAAAAAGTTTCGGATTTACTTGTATTCCACCAATAAATAATCCAAGATTCCAGACTTTTTTTAAATAAAAAAGAGATCCACCAGGGCAAAAATACTATAGATGTAAAATAGGGAATACAGGTAAATGCTTTTTTTTTCATTTTGCATCTGTGAATTTTTAATGAATCGACTTCATTCGTTAACTCTATACGATCTAAAGTCTTATATCAAGCATAAGTTTTATTACAAGGCTTCAAACCTATAAATTTCTAATAGTATAAAAAGAAAAAGAGAATATCTTTTTTCTATATCTTTTTCTCTATATCTTTTTCCAAAATACTTTTTTTGATCTATCAAATGAGTCCCGTTATTTAGATTCGTTTGGTACTCTTTTTCTTAGTGAATTTACGGAATTTAGGGAATTTACATACGCATAAAAAATTTTTTGGATAAGAGGGAAAAAAGGGTTTTGTTTTCGAATTTTTGCGTATATAGAATATAGAATATAAGCCGTTTTTGATTCATTAGTATTCTAAAAGAATTTCAGTTAAATTATGCTATAAGAAAGAGAACTCTTGACTTCGGATTTTGACCTTGACCTCCCGCTAAGAAAATTGTTTATTCTTCAGTTCATTTCAAAATACTTGAATTGGTACACGCAAGAAATAGGCCAATTTCGCAGCCTTTTGCTCAATTTCTCGTGGCTCAGCAGTACGAGTCAAAGGAATGGGACCCTGGCCTCTGATTTCCATATAAAGGACGTGCCGAGCATAAATACCCTCTTTAACTTCGATTCTGATCGACTGAATATCTTTCATAAGGAATCGGAGTAAGATGCGACGATTTTTTCCAGGAAATCCCCAACGAAAAATACACACTATCCCTTCTTTTCTATCGAATCGATCATAACCACTACCCACATTCCACGAAATTGTGCACCATAAATAAGAGCTAATAAATAGACCGGCGATCCCATAGAAAGACATTACGATCCCTTGTGGAAAAAAAATGATTTGTTCAGACGGAAATAAAGATATCAAATTTCTGTCAAGATAACTGGAAATTCCAACTAATAAAAACCCCAATGAACCTAAAAAAAGTATAAAGGCCCAGCAGAAATTGCTTTTTTTTCGAGACCCCACTATAAGTTCTATCCATATATGTTCTGATTGCCAACTCATACTAGATCCAGTTGTATTTTATTGGAAGTGGGAGACTTGCCCAAATCAATTTGACTTTCCTTTTTTTCCAAAGGAACTTTTACCAACTCTCAATATTCTTATGTGAATCTTTAGGAAAAATTCCTTAGATCTAGACTTAGATCTAAAATAATAGTAGCTTTCCCATAAAATCTCCTATTTACACACATATAGCCCCATCTATGTGTTCTACATTTAGTTCAGACATACGCCCCAATTTCTTTTCAATTAGCCAATTTACTCATATATCATATTTACGTTTGCACAAGAACCCTTTAACTTTCATTTATGTTTGATATGTTTGAAGAAACCCGCATTTTATACAATATTATACTGAATAGATATCCGTGTTATAATCCAAGTCCAAGTCTCTAAGTCTTGAAAAAAAAAAAATACATGAAATTTCTCGCATCAGATCTATCAGATTTAAAAAATCTTGTTTTTTTGAACATGAAGAGATAAAGAAACCATTGCAATTGCTGGAAAGACTAAGCCTACTAAAGGCACAAAAATAGGGGGTAAGTTGTTGAGAATTGTCATAGAATGGTCACCTCGATTCAATATTTGTATCTGTTATTTCTTTTTATATTAATCTTTTTACCTATTATTGCTATATTCTATTGTTAGAAAGATAGCTTAGATTCGTTCTAATTCGTATATAATTATACTAAGTATATCTAAGTGAGTATATAGAATAAAGTGAATTAAAGTGAAATGCGGAGAGTGTACAATTAACTAAATGCACTTTTTTCCGCACGAAGTGGATATTAATCCACTTGTTTTCTTCTTCTTTTCTTCTATTATTTTTTATCTTTTTCTTGTCTTCTAACTTTAATCTTTAATTTTCGAATTTGACTTTAATAAATCTAATAAAGAGTTTTTTCTGCTTAGAAATTCCCGGCAAATTCGTTATTGGTTATAATCCGAAGGTAAGAAAAGAACACGAAATTCGTTTTATTTAGTTTACATTTACCTTGTCCAGTTGAATTTCGCGGAAGAAAGAATTCGCCCTTTTATTTTTCTATTGTTGCTGGAGGGTTCCTTATTTAGGAATTAGGAATATAGAAAGATAATGCAGATAATTTGTTTATCTGCATTATCCTTCTATAATTTCTTCTTATGCCACCCCCAAAAAATCCATTTTAAGATTTTTCCTTTGATTCCGATAACTAAATACTTAATATTTATTTCGCAAAAAAAATTAACGAATTTTGAACTTTATTATTAACTTAGGACTCCGCTGAATTTTTTATTCTTTTTTATTCAAAGGACAAAAATTGTGTAGCTGTAATAACTCATCCAAAACGCCCTTTAACGGATTACGTGGTACTATTGGGTCCAATAAACCATTTTCAAATAAAACTTCGGCTGTTTGTGAACCTTCAGGTACTTCTATATTTAATGTTTGTTCAATTACTCTTTTACCCGCAAATGCAATATAAGCGTCGGGTTCACTAATAATGATATCCCCCAACATACCAAAACTTGCTGTCACCCCACCAGTCGTAGGAGTTGTAAGGATTGATATATAAAATGACTTTTTATTCGATTTATAATCATATAAAGCGGCAGATATTTTAGCCATTTGCATCAAGCTCAAACTTCCTTCGTACATGCGGGCTCCTCCGGAAGCACACACTAGAATAAGGGGTAAAATTTGATTGGTAGCATATTCGATCAAACGAGTGATTTTCTCACCTACTACGGATCCCATACTACCTCCGATAAATCGAAAATCCATCACTCCAATTGCTACGGGAATGCCGTTTATTTGACCTATACCTGTTTGAACAGCTTCGGATAATTCTGTTTCGTCTTGACAAGCAAAAATGCGCTCTATATAAGGTTTATCCTCCACCTCCACCTCTTCTTCTTCGATCTCCAACCATGACCAGTCCTCTTCTTCCTCCGGATCCTTTTTCTTCTTTTTTTGCTCTTGCTCCTCCGGATCCCGCGGATTCCATTCGCCTTTGGCCCACGAATCTGATTCCTCTTCGTCCCATTCCTCTTCGTCCGATTCCTCTTCGTCCCATTCCTCTTCGTCCCATTCCTCTTCATCCGGATCCTCTTCGTCCGGATCCTCTTCCTCCGGATCCTCTTCGTCCGGATCCTCTTCGTCCGGATCCGATTCCTCTTCCTCCGATTCCTCCGATTCCTCCAATTCCTCCGATTCCTCTTTCTCCGATTCCTCTTTCTCCGATTCCTCTTTCTCCGATTCCTCTTCGTCCGATTCCTCCTCCGGATCCGTATTTGGATCTGGATCCGAATACGAATACAAATCCGAATCTAGATCCCACTCGTCTTCCGAGTCTTCCTCGTTTTCATCGTCTTCCGACTCTGGATCCCAATCCCATTCAATGGGATCCAGAACTGACATGTATTCATCCTCTTGAACCGTATCATCCATAGGATCCCTAGTGTCTGGATCAATAGAATTCTCTTGAACCGTATCATCCATAGGATCCCTAGTGTCTGGATCAATAGAATTCTCTTGAACCGTATCATCCATAGGATCCCTAGTGTCTGGATAAATCGAATTCTCTTGAACCGTATCATCCATAGGATCCCTAGTGTCTGGATAAATCGAATTCTCTTGAACCGTATCATCCATAGGATCCCTAGTGTCTGGATCAATAGAATTCTCTTGAACCGTATCATCCATAGGATCCCTAGTGTCTGGATCAATAGAATTCTCTTGAACCGTATCATCCATAGGATCCCTAGTGTCTGGATAAATCGAATCCTCTTTAACCGTTTCATCCATAGGATCCCTAGTGTCTGGATCAATCGAATCCTCTTTAACCGTTTCATCCATAGGATCCCAAGTGCCTGGATCAATCGAAAGTTCAATTCGCTCCGGGCTATCCAGTCTCAAATGACAGCCGCAGTGTTCGCAAATATTCAGTCTTGACTTAAAAAAGAACCTCTTATAATTTATTCCATAACAAGTTTCACATTGAACCCAAAAAACGCTATAATCTATTGTTTTTCTTTCATTTGTGCTAGGTTCTTCATTTTCACCCTTCTGGTCATCGGAATTATCATTTGTGCTAGGTTCTTCATTTTCACCCTTCTGGTCATCGGAATTATCATTCGTGCTAGTCGCGAACAGACTACCGTTTTGACTCCCGAACAGACTACCATTTTGACTTCCACTCTCATCGGAATTATCATTCCCGAACAGACTAATATTATCCACGAATCGATTGCGACTCCCATTTGGATTTGGTCTGTCGTCGGAATTAGCATCTATGCTGCTCCACACCCAGATCCGTAATGGACTAGCATTTGGACTACCATTTTGACTTCCACTCTCATCGGAATTACCACTCGTGCTCGGTTCTTCATTTTCGCCGTTATGGGTATCTGAATTTTCAGATGTGCTAGGGTCTTCACTTTCGCCGTCATGGGTATCGGAACTTTGGTTATCGGAATTATGATTTGGGTTAATCCTCTCATTTTTTTGATTTGCACTAGAGCTCGCACTATCGATTGCAGAGCGAATCAAATCGTCAAGAAAATCGTCAACGATACTATCGATCAAATTATTGATCAAACTTTTCCGAAAACAAAAATTAGAATAACGAACAAAACAACTGTCTAGCGCACTCAGAAAAAAGGGATCGTTGGTAATCTCAGAAACTGGATTTTCTGTTTCAATATCATTTTGATTTTCATTTTCCAATTCAATATCATTTTGATTTTCATTTTCCAATTCAATATCATTTTGATTTTCATTTTCCAAGGGACCCGGATCCCCATTACTGCAACAAGGGGTCCATAATATTTTGTTATTCAAATTAGCCATTTCGAATCTCCCTAAAATTTTCTTATTACATGGTGATTTTCCTAAAACACTTTCCTAAAGCATTTTCCTAATTATTTTCCTAAAGCATTTTCCTAATTATTTTCCTAATTATTTTCCTAAAGCATTTTCCTAATTATTTTCCTAATTATTTTCCTAAAGCATTTTCCTAATTATTTTCCTAATTATTTTCCTAAAGCATTTTCCTAATTAAGGAACATTTTCTAAATATTTTTTTATTGCTATTTTTAATAGCAATTAACATTATTTAATATTTCAATACCATTTTCAATACCATTATTGAATATTTCAAATTTTTTCAATATTTGCATTTGCTTGTTACAACAATATTTGCATTTGCTTGTTACAATATGATATGTCACTATGTAAGTAAATAGTAACAAGCGGATGGATAGTTATTCGATTAAATATTTCAATATCTGTCAGATTAAACCCAATGATTCGGTTTATTCCTTCGGATTATTATATCTTCACTTC